AAAAATCTATAATTGTCAGCAAAGTTGTTTTTTTATTTGTTCTTTATTTAATTGAAAACTTTATTTAATTGAAAATATTAATATTATATTTATATGTATATATTATTTTTTTTTTTTCATTTTATTTCCTTTTTTTATGCAAATCCAAAAATTCCTCTTTTTTATACATAGGTCGTCGATTCGGCATTGGATAATAAAGGGCAAGGTGCCCTTTATTCATTCTAGTAAATGGTTCAAATCATTTTATCGATATGAGTGTTATATATCGGAAAAATTACCAACTATTTTTTTTTTTGAAACCATTTCGGTTTTAACGTAGTGGTAGAAAGAGTACCATATTGTGCCCGGACTTCAAACAGTTTAGCTTTAACCATGTTAATGGTCTCACATTATTGGTTGGTTGATAGAGAATCAAAGTTGACTTACCAATGAATAACGAAATGCTATGGTTCTTACATATGATTTATGAATTTACTCAGAAGGAATTCGTCGAGATTATGCACTTTTTTCCTATTTATCCTATACTATAATATAAAAATAAAAAATAATATATATAAAATAAGATAAATAAAGTACAGTAATAAAGTACAGTCGGTTGGATCCAACCTATTCTTGAAATATACAACTCGCACACACTCCCTTTCCAAAAAAAATCAATACACCAAGCACTACACTTAGATTTATTGGATTTGTTGCTAAAATATCGGTATTAAACCCGAAACTCCCGGCAGATGGCCAGTGGCCTAAGGAAACGAAAGAATCGGTTACATTTTTCATATGCTCTCCTCTTATAGATAGGACTAACAAAGAACAGAGTTCTTTTTGTATCACTTGAGTCGTTCTTTTTTATCGATTTCTTTTTCTTAATTTCCGGTTCTTAATGGGAGTAGATTAAATCTATTTATGGAATTTGAGAATTACAAAATTTCTTCTTTTTTTTTGAAGTTTCCGATAAGATACTTATTAAGTTAGGTCCTGGGTCTCATGTCAATTGCAAAATATCTCCTTTGTTCAAACACTTCGTAAAAGAAAAGTAAAAATTCCATCGTACTAAACTAAGGACGGGAAGGAAGAAAGCGAGCGAATCCACTAATTCCTCATCCTCAAATCAGTCCTTCCCGGGGTATTGTCGCAACAAATACATAATTGTAGGAGTGATATAATTCACAGAAACAAACGGCAACAAGTTAATAACATAAGAAAAAGTACGTTACGTACTTTTTTACATTTTCATTCTAGGATGAAATTAAACAAAAGGATTTGCAAATAAAAGTGCTAATGCCACAACCAATCCATAAATTGTTAAAGCTTCCATAAAAGCTAGACTAAGTAATAAAGTACCTCGTATTTTTCCTTCTGCTTCTGGTTGTCTCGCAATACCTTCTACGGCTTGGCCTGCAGCAGTACCTTGACCAACTCCAGGTCCAATAGAAGCAAGCCCTACGGCCAATCCAGCAGCAATAACGGAAGCGGCAGAAATCAGTGGATTCATGATGATAGGTTCCTCACACCAAAGAAAAAAATGGTTAATGATACAATCAACCAATGAATTATTACTTATTTGATCACTAAAATCTATTGAGTCGAAGTAACTAAAACTTCGAATAAAAAAAATGAAATTAATAATTAATATAGATAGGGATAACCCCTATATAACTAGTATATATCTAATATCACATATACATTTGTTTCTTTCATAACGCAAACCGCCCACATTTTATATTGAATCGGATTCTAGAATAATTCTTCGAAAGATATACGGGGACTGTGGCTGGACTTATAGACATTCCATTTATCTAGTGTGACCCCCCTAACCCAGCCGCCATTTCGTAATATCGTCTATCTTGTCTCCTACAACTCTAGTCATATATACATAGATATATATGTATTTCTATCTATTATGTTCCCCAACTAAGAACCCCAAGCATGCATTGCCTCAATCGTGGTAAGCTTAAAAAAAAAAGACTATTTCGAAAACTAATCAATGATGACCCTCCATTGATTCCCCTATATAAGCCGCGGCTAAAGTTGCAAAAATAAGAGCTTGAATACCACTTGTAAATAATCCAAGAAACATGACAGGTATAGGAACTACTAAAGGTACTAAAGAAACAAGAACAACAACTACTAATTCATCAGCCAATATATTCCCGAAAAGTCGAAAACTAAGAGATAAAGGTTTTGTGAAATCTTCTAGGATGTTAATTGGTAAAAGTATTGGAGTTGGTTGAATGTATTTTCCAAAATAACCCAATCCTTTTTTGCTAAGACCCGCATAAAAATATGCCACTGACGTGAGTAAAGCTAAAGCAACAGTAGTATTTATATCATTTGTGGGGGCGGCTAACTCCCCATGAGGTAACTGTATGATTTTCCAAGGTAAAAGGGCACCTGACCAATTAGAAACAAAAATAAATAGGAACATAGTTCCAATAAAGGGAACCCAAGGACCATATTCTTCTCCAATCTGAGTTTTGCTCAAGTCTCTAATAAATTCAAGGACATATTCGAAGAAATTCTGACCATCGGTCGGAATGGTTTGTGGATTCCGAGCAGCTATGATGACTGAACCTAATAAGATAGTAATTACGACCCAAGAAGTGATAAGTACTTGGGCATGAATTTGTAAACCTCCTATTTGCCAATATAAATGTTGGCCTACTTCTACACCTGATATATCGTATAACCCTTTGAGTGTTTTAATGGAACATGGCATAACATTCATATTGTCCTCTGACAGAAATCGAACTTCAAAAAAAATTATTTTGATTCAACCATCTCTTTCTCAACTCATATACTTTCATCATTAATCATATAGTTAGGATACCAAGAAATCACATAACATAATATCAATATCCCATTTTATCTCTTTAAAAAAATGCAAGACAAGAATAGTAACCGATCCAATAAATCAAAATAATCAACATTAACTAATCTTATTATTCTTAATCATAACATAATCATAATCAACGACTTCTTATATAGCTAGAACGACCCTCACAAATTGCGGATACTAATTTGTTAAGAATCAATCGGATTGAAGCTATAGCATCATCGTTGGCTGGAATCGAAATATCTGCGAGATCTGGGTCACAATTTGTATCGATTAAACAAATCGTCGGAATTCCCAAAATGACACATTCTCGAAGAGCTGTATATTCTTCTTGTTGATCAACGATGATTACAATATCGGGTAACCCAGTCATATATTTGATCCCGCCCAAATATGTTTGCAAAGTAGATAATTTTCTTTTCAACATTGCTGCATCTCTTTTAGGGAGACGGTTGAGTTTCCCCATCTTTTGTTCTGCTCTTAAATCTCTGAACTTATGAAGTCTCGTTTCCGTAGTAGACCAATTCGTTAACATACCACCGAGCCATTTTCTATTAACATAATGACATCGAGCCCTTATTGCAGCCGATGCTACTAAATCCGCTGCTTTATTTTTGGTACCAACAATTAAGAAGTTTTTTCCTCGACTTGCTGCATCAAAAACTAAATCACAGGCTTCTGATAAAAAACGAGCAGTTCTAGTAAGATTTATAATATGAATACCTTTACGCTTTGCAGAGATGTAAGGGGCCATTCTAGGATTCCATTTCTTAGTACCATGACCAAAATGAACTCCTGCTTCCATCATCTCTTCCAAATGGATGTTCCAATATCTTCTTGTCATTTTTCCCACGCTTTCTCTTTTTTTTTTTTTTTACAAATAAATAATTGTTCCTACGGAACCTTCTACCGGGATTGACCGTTGATACACAGCCCAAACCATTAATTTTTTTTATTACTTAACTTAATTTCCGAATTTTGTTTATTACCAAATCAATAACTAGAAAGTAAAAAGAATAAATCTCTCTTTAGGAATTATGAATTCGTGTAAATGATTTTTCTGGTGTGTCATGGAAATTGCTTGGGGCACAAGAACAAAAAAATTCTCTATGGTGTACCAAAATATCTCTCATTTCCAACTCGAATAGATTTTTCTTTTTGATTTCCAAATGAATCTTTTTGTCTTGTCTTGAACGGTGCACTAATTTTTTGAATCCAGTACCGACAGGGATAATTCCCCCCAGAACAACATTTTCTTTCAGACCCTTCAACCAATCAATACGACCCCGTAGAGCAGCTTTTGCTAAAACTCTAGCAGTTTCTTGAAAACTTGCTTCGGATATGAAACTTTGAGTATTCAGAGATGCCCTCGTTATTCCCAATAAAATTGCCCGATAACAGATCGCTTCGTCTAAAGCACGCCCCGCTCGTTCCGCTCGCAACAATCCAATTAATTCTCCAGGTAAAAAAACATTAGACATTCCATCTTCTGAAACCAACACTTTTGATGTTACTTGCCGTACAATAATCTCTATATGTCTATTATGGATCTGGACCCCCTGGGATCGATAAACCTTTTGGATCTTATTAACCAAAGAGATACGACTTTGGGCTATGGTTAGCTCGGCGCCAATTAAGAATCCCCAAGGAATTCCAAGAATTCTTGGTATACGTTCGTTCCAACCTTCAACTCTCCTTTCAAGGTTCATCGATATTGAACCAATTGAACGCACTTCTAAGATTTGTTCCACTTTTGGAAGACCTTGCGTTATGTCACCAGATCTGGATTTTTCATATATAAATGTAACTAATGTATCTCCTTCAGAAAGGGTTTGCCCATAATGTCCATGAACAGTCGCTCCTGGAGTGGCCAAATAGGGCTTAGCTGATCTTATAATTAAGGAGTCAACATGAACAATTAAAATTTGGCCAGATTTTTTTATGTGTGGTCCATATTTAACTAGACATATATTTTCACAAAGAAATTGTCCAATGCTAATTATCGTAGATGTCTCTTCACAATAATTGTGATGTAGAAAGCACCAATTTAAATGGAATGGATTCAAAATGATATTATTGCACGGACTGGGATTTAAAATCCTCCTATTTTCATCTATTAAACAGTATTTAAGTACTTCAAATACTTGGAAAGTCTGTTTAAAATTGTCAAATAGCCAATATTTGTTTAACAAGATCTGATTATGAGTTATTAAATGGTAAGATGAATAAAAGTTCATTATTTTAGGTACAATAGTACCTAAGGGGCCCAACAAATCCCTAATTGGAGTTATGGGATTCGATTCTTTTGCCACATTGTTATATTTCGAACCGTTGAATGGACCAACTCGAAAACAATTGAATGATGACAAAATTCTCAAAGATTGGCATTCCTTATTTCGATTCAATAACGTACCAATAGTTCCTTGATGCTGGGTAACTAATGGAATCCTCGTTTTGGAATAAAAAGGATTGATATTGGTGCGACCTAATCCATTAGTTGGAATCAATCCCGAACCCGCCGTATGATACCTTTTTCCGGTATATGAAATAGTACACTTGACTAACTCAATTCTTATGAAATCGCGAATCAGATCATTTGCCCTTACCTCAACAAAGGAAGCATGAGCCTCTTCTATAGAACCCTTTTTTTCTTGGTCCCAATTCAAGACTAAGCAAGTCCGAACTAATTGAATATTTGTGTGATAAATTCCTCGAATTGACTTTCCATTTCCATAAAGGATATAATTGACAACTCTAAGTTGGACATTATCTTTTTCCTGCAAGAGATCCTGCGGGAAAAGTTTTGCTAAATTTATCCCATCAGCTATTTCATATGTGACTACGGGCCGAACCAAAACAAAATACTTTTTTTTGGTAGGTGTGATCCGTTGGACATAGATCCAATTTTTCAATTTTTTTTTTGATTCCTTAGAATTTTTTTTTTCCTTTTCCGTTCCTGGTGGTATCAAAATGCCGCTGTGTCTGGATATCTTATCCGTCTCTCCGGGAAAATGAATATCTCCAGAAAAGATTTTAAGTTCCATACTTTTTTTTTTTCTCTCCACTCGGACTAATCCACCTACTCGGCTTTTTGTATTTGTATTTAAAGCGAGTTGTGTATCTACTCCAATGATACTATTGTTCCGGACCATTATGAACGAAGATCCGGGTAAGATATGCACCTCTTCGGGAATAAAAAAAAACCGATCCACTTTCATTTGGTATTTCGGACTAAATTCTTTTGCTCCTCGATATTCAATCAAATCTTCTTTTTTTACGATTGAATCCACCTCTACGGTCCCATATTTAGTAATTCCCGAACTCTTTCTTCTATATCGTGGATCATCAAAATAAGCAATAATACTATTTCTACGGAAAATACCATTTATGGGTATTTCAATCGAAATACCAAAAGAGGGTATTAGTTCTTTCTCTCGTTCTTGATCATATTGTAATGGGATGAGAAATCTATTTCTTCGCCTTTTCGCCAAGAAATCAGAATTTTCTTGGAGAATCGAAGGATATATGAAATTCCAATGACTGTTGGATATGATTCGATCAAGTCTTGAATAGTCAATAATTTCCCTATCTTTTTTAAGAGTACCGGAAAGATCCAACAATTTATGTCTTACTTGATCATTAGTGATTGAGAGGTCAGAGATATATCTTTCGTCGACAGAAAAAGAATGAACATTCATTTGATCTTGATCCTTGTGGATCGAAAAAGACACTATACTGGATCTGTACGGACCTCCTGCTAATATCCATAAATGACTTGTTTTTGGTAATAGATGAACATTACTATATATATATTCAGGTGCGTGGTAGACATCGGTACTCCAGTGCATTTCTCCCTCTGATTCAGAATAAATATGTTTTCGAACCCTCTCTTTAAAATGAAAAGTAGACGTTCCGGCCCGAATCTCAGCAATCACTTGTTCAGATTCTACATATTGATCATTTTGAACTAAAATCAAACTTTTTGGTGGAATATTCAAACTATGTATAATATCCCGACTCTCAATAGTTACATACAAGTCTATAGAACATAGAAAAGCAGGATGCCCATGACGAGTACGTGTGGGATGAACCAAATACTCATTGAACTTTATTTTTCCATTATAAGGAGCTCGTACATGTTCGGCAGTACCGCCTGTGAATACTCCACCTGTATGAAAAGTTCTTAATGTTAGTTGAGTCCCCGGTTCTCCAATTGATTGACCCGCAATAATACCTACGGCTTCTCCCAATTCAACCAGGTCGCCGTGAGTCGGGCTTCTTCCATAACATAATTGACAGATCCAAGATGTATTCCTGCAAGTGAAGGGGGTTCTAATATATATTGGTTGTGCTCGAAAGGTTATGAATCGATTGGCAAGTCCAATCCCAATATCTTGATTTCGAGCGGCAATGCATCGTATCCCCATATATATATCGTCTGCCAATACACGACCAATTAGGGTTTGGACAAAAATTTTTTCTGTCACTCCATTTCGAGGACTCATGGAAATAGCTCGGATAGTACCACAATCTGTTCTACGTACAATAATGTGTTGAACTACTTCGACAAGTCTACGCGTGAGGTATCCAGCATCTGATGTTCGTACAGCAGTATCCACAACTCCTTTTCGAGCCCCGTAGCAGGAAATTATATATTCTGTCAAAGA